ACATCTGTAACAGTTACAATGGTATTGTTGAAACTTGCTTGAACATGAATAACTCCCTTTGGTATTCTACGCGCATTCTTACGTGAACCAATACGTCTATTTCTACGTGAACCAATTTTTGGTATAGGTTTTGCCATATTTTATCATCTCATAAATATAAGTCAGAGATATATGGATATATCCATTTCATGTCAAAACAGATCCTAATTTTTTTTACTTATTTTTTTGTACACCTGTACATTAGGTCCTTTATATTTCAGGAGTCCTTTTTGTTTAAAAGGATTATCCTTGTCTTTGTTTATGTCTCGGGTTGGAACAAATTACTATAATCCGTCCCCGCCTACGGATCAAGCGACATTTTTCACAAATTTTACGAACGGAGGCCCTTATTTTCATATTTGTCACTCCCTTTCTTAATTCTGAATCTACTTAAATTGGAAGAAAATAAGTTTCTTAAAATTTCTAACTTCGGATTGTATCCCTACGAAAGAATGTTGAAATAAAAAAAGCACCCAATTCTTTGAGTTTTTACTTTTTAATATACTAAATATGCAAATTCTATTTCTTTTAGTTGAATCATAATAACTTATCAAGAATTTTATTCTATTTACGGGTAGTATATGTATAAAATTACGTTGAACCTTTCCCGAAGCAAAACCCAGAATCAGATTGAAATGAACTCGAAATATACATACCGTTGAGACGTAGTTCAATAATTAAATCCTCGTGAATCCTTTTTTGTTCTTTCATTCCAGGTAAAACGGCTTTAAAACAGCAACCAATCAAACAGGCATAAACATAATATTAGAAACCTACCTTATTACTCTTTCTTTTTCACAAATACGAAAGTTCCGCATATGATTTGGCTATCAGAAAGATTACCATATATAACACAAAATTTCCCCGCCGATTCCTTCTATTCGAGCCTCTCGGTCTGTCATTATCCCTCGAGAAGTAGAAAGAATTACTATTCCCATTCCACCTAAAATTCTCGGAATTCGTTGATAATTAGAATAGATTCGTAGGCCGGGACGGCTGATCCGTTTTAAATTTAAAATGGTTCTATACGGTCCTTTCCTATTTCTCCTATGTCGTAGGGTTAAAACTAAAAAAAAATTATTGCTTTCCTGATGTTTTCTCACATTTTCAATAAAACCCTCTCGTAAAAGGATTTTAACAATATTTTCAGTGATGTTAGTAGATGGTATTCGAACTGTTCGTTTTTCATTCATGTCAGCATTTCGTATAGAGGTTATTATGTCAGCAATAGTGTCTTTACTCATGATAAACTAAGATTATTATTGCCCCCGAATTTTGATATAATCAACATGCTCTATTTCTTTTTTTTTTTTTTTTTATGAATTCATAAATATTTATGAATTTGAATTTAATAAGGTATATACGTGATATACAAACAATTTACTAAGTTTAATTTAAATTAATACATTTCATTCAAATATTATAAAACTATAGCACGGCATTCCCTTATAATACTTCAGGTGCTAATGAAACAATTTTAGTGAAATTTAACTGTCTTAATTCCCGGGGGATTGCGCCAAAAATCCGGGTTCCCTTTGGATTTCCTTCTTGATCAATAACAACTGCAGCATTGTCATCATATCGTATTATCATACCGTTGTCCCGTTTGAGTTCTTTACAAGTACGTACAATTACAGCTCGGATCACTTCTGATCTTTCTAGAGGTGTATTCGGTACTGCTTCTTTGATTACAGCAACAATAACGTCACCGATACGAGCATATCGTCGATTACTAGCGCCTATGATTCGAATACACATCAATTCTCGGGCCCCGCTGTTATCCGCTACATTCAAATAGGTTTGAGGTTGAATCATATCTTTTTTTTTATTGGTTTTGTATTTTTCAATGTAAAGGGTAAAAAAAAAGAAATATTGTTTGTTCAAAACAAGAAACCTACAATTGTTTTTTTTTATCAAAAAAATTCTTTCCTTTTGTTATACATCTCTATCCTATACCGAAAGAATGAATTGAGTTCGTATAGGCATTTTTGATGCCGCTATTGAAATAGCCCTTCTGGCTATATTTTCTGCCACCCCGCTCATTTCATAAAGTATTCTGCCGGGTTTAACAACAGCTACCCAATATTCGGGAGATCCTTTCCCCGAACCCATACGCGTTTCTGTAGGTCTTAGGGTAACCGGTTTGTCTGGAAATATACGTACCCATATTTTTCCGCCACGGCGTGCATTTCGTGTCATTGCTCGCCGCCCCGCTTCTATTTGTCTAGACGTGATCCAAGCGGGTTCAAGTGCTTGAAGAGCATATCTACCAAAGCAAATACGATTACCTCGATAAGATATTCCTTTCATTCTTCCTCTATGTTGTTTACGGAATCTGGTTCTTTTGGGGTTATAGTTGATGGTTGTTTATCAATTCCATCCATCTCTACTACAGAACCGGACATGAGAATTTCCTCTCATCCAGCTCCTCGCGAATTAAACGATTAAAAATAAAATACAT